ATTGATGCATTTCAGTTGAAAGACCCGAAGTGGCAAAGCCTTGGGTAAAAATAGCGCTTGGCGCGGTTATTGCGCTTAAATAATTTTTATGGTTCCCTATTTTAGGAACCATATGAATAATGGAGAAACTCCATGAAAGGAACATTAATGATTCATATAAATCACTTAACGGGAAATGTCTCGAATAAATCCAACGAGTAACTAATAATCCCGTTATACAGAAAAAAGTGGCTATCATGCCTTTTTCTGACGGATCACATAGTCCTACGATTTCATGGACTAATAAAGTCACCAAATAAATCGTAATGACAATTGAAATAATCGAAAAAGAGATGTGAGTGAATATATGTTCTAAAGTCGCAAATATCATAAAAAAAAAATCATTAAAAAAAAGAGGGGTCCCTCAATTACGGAATGTAAATTCCGAATTAAATTCATTATAGGATCTAATGTGTCCTTTTTAGAGGATGCCGCCACTCGGACTCGAACCGAGATGCTCTAGCACTGCTTCCTAAGAGCAGCGTGTCTACCGATTTCACCATGGCGGCTTGATCGAAATAATAATAGCCCATATGACGTTCAATCGTCGAGATTGAAAGATTCAATGCAATATATTTTAGGAAACGTTAGAATCGATGAATAAAGACTCGTTCAAATGAATATTTGAACTTCAATAATCCCCCGGTATGGTGTCATTTTTAACAACAGGCTTTCACGTAGTATAAGTTCTTCTGGAACAGTTGGAACTAGATGGTTATGTCCTCAGTTGAGGTCTAGAACTAAGAATTGTCCCCTTTTTTATATCATTTTTTGATGATTCATTCCTCATTTATCTGATTTCCTGGATCGGAAATGAAAAAAGATTCATTTTTCACTGAACAAAAGAAAATAAATAGGATTTTTTATGTATCACAATTGGATAACTACATCCAAGGGATTTCTATAAATATTTAGATAGTTTGGTATCAAAACTGTATTAATGGTTGGGATCCTCATTGTATACATAATTCGTGTGAGGATTTACCGAACCAATTAGGTATTGAGCTGCACATAAAACAAAAGAGTTTCAATCTCTATTGGAATTCTACGCTATGTACTTTACTTATAAATAAAGTATATTCTATATAAAATAGATTGATCGATCCTACGGTACAAACATAGGATCTATTTTGGATTAAGGAAGATTGACTTAATTCTTCGTACATAAATATCGACCTAAAGGGGATCCGGGGAGTTTTTATTGATTGGGTCGAAACAAGAAGGAATCTATGTAGTGATTCGGAGAGTTACAAAGCAAAGTCTTAAAATATATATTTCAATCAATTAGTTTCAAGGATCCATTCATTTTTACTACTGTCGTTCATACTTGTTTCAGATCTTCCAAAAATCTTAATGATATATAACTATTGGAGATACATAATCGAATAAACTTCTTCCTAAAAAAAATCTTTTTTTTGGGGGGGGGGGGGAATAACAACCCCCATCTCGCGAATTATAAAAATCTACTATAATGAAAAGTGAAACCTTGTATTTTGTGTTTAACTATTTCTTTTTTGTTGTTTGAAAAACAACAACAAAAAAGAAATAGTATCGTTCTTAGAACTCAATAGACAGAATAATTCTTATTCTACATACCACAACAGCCGGTTCAGTTCTATCTCATATAGATGAGTTCAAAACATTAGTTAATGTGAATTATTCATCTTATAAATCATCCAATTCATCGAGTCATGTCGATTCAGATTATTCCAAGGCTTTATTACTTGTTTGTCGCACAAAAAAACTTTTTGAATGCCCGGTAGAAATAGATTTAGCTAAAGATAAAGCTTTTACCGCCGCCCAATATCCCTTTTTCTTCCAAATATTTCTACGAATACGCTTTTTTGAGATAGAAGTACGTTTCTTTGGAACCGCCATTTTAAAATAAAGAAGTTACTTTTATAGTTGGATGTGAAAGACATGTATTGTTCAAAATGGATCGTTCTTGCTATTCATTATCTATATTTATTCCATAGCGGATACTTCCTTCATAACATACAAAAATATAGATACGTGCGCATCACATAGAGTACACTAGGGATAAAAAAAGAAATAGAAAAAAGAAAAACGATGTGATTTTCAAAGGAATTTTTTTTTGTTCCACATCTCTATTACATACAATGCACGAAGAAAGAAGAATTCGTACTAATTTGTACCTTCATATCTTCATTCCGATCTATGTCTATGAGGTCCGCTACCATAGAAATCGAACCGGTTGTTGTTGATAAGAATCAAAAAGGGTTCCAATTCATATCTCAATCTCAGTCTATTTATATCTCGTCGTCTTACATTAAATAAATCGAAAAGCTTAAGAATCCTTACCTAATTTAAGAAAATAATAATGTAAAATTTTTCTATTAATTGATCAAGCTGAGTACTCATAATTTAAATGAAAATGAGATTGGTAGTTAATATGTTAAACGATACATTACTTGATAAAGGTAATTTTAGTAATCTCTTATTTCAGTTCTATGCGAAGTGACGAGTATCATAATATTTCCTATAAACATAAGTTTGTTTTATTGGAATAGAAGCCAATCAATCAGTTCTACAATGAATTAATTAATGACTCCGAATAAACTAACTAAAATAACTAGTATTTTATTGGGTCGAGTTATTGGCGGATTCTATGATCCATATCCCAATAGAGTACTTTTACTTTTTTTGGTGTCATTCCTTTTCCTTACTATTTACTATATGGATATCAATCGCCGTAATAGTGGAATGATTGAAAATCTCATATTCTTTCTTTATCTTAATAAATATCTTAGTTAATAACTAAATGGTCAGTTTTAACCAGTGACTTGGTCATTTGAACAATTGTAACTTCTTGATTTAAATTTCTTTTTATTCAATACGATATTTGGGAAAGAATCGTAATAATTAAGAATTCAAAATCCTATTTGAGTTCTTTTCTATCTTGATTTTTATTTATTTATTTGACTTCCGAAAGAGAGAAGAGCTGGTGAATCGGAAACAATTAATAAGAATCAAAAACGTTTTATTTTCTTATGGAACATACATATCAATATGCATGGATCATACCTTTCGTTCCACTTCCAGTTACTATGTCAATAGGATGGGGACTTCTGCTTGTTCCGACTGCAACAAAAAATCTTCGTCGTATGTGGGCTTTTCCTAGTGTTTCATTGCTAAGTATAGTTATGGTTTTTTCGGCCGATCTGTCTATTCAGCAAATCAATGGCAGTTCTATCTATCAATTTCTATGTTCTTGGACCATCAATAATGATTTTTCTTTCGAGTTCGGCCACTTGATCGACCCACTTACTTCTATTATGTCAATACTAATCACTACTGTTGGAATCATGGTTCTTATTTATAGTGACAATTATATGTCTCATGATCAAGGATATTTGAGATTTTTTGCTTATATGAGTTTTTCCAATACTTCTATGTTGGGATTAGTTACTAGTTCCAATTTGATACAAATTCATATTTTTTGGGAACTGGTGGGAATGTGTTCGTATCTATTAATAGGTTTTTGGTTCACACGACCAATTGCAGCCAATGCTTGTCAAAAAGCGTTTGTAACTAATCGTGTAGGGGATTTTGGTTTATTATTAGGAATCTTAGGTTTTTATTGGATAACAGGTAGTTTGGAATTTCGGGATTTGTTCGAAATCTTCAATAACTTGATCCATAATAATGGGGTCAATTCTTTATTTGCTACTCTGTGTGCCTCCCTATTATTCCTTGGTGCAGTTGCTAAATCCGCACAATTTCCCCTTCATGTATGGTTACCTGATGCCATGGAGGGGCCCACTCCTATTTCGGCTCTTATACATGCTGCTACTATGGTAGCAGCGGGAATTTTTCTTGTCGCTCGGCTTCTTCCCCTTTTCACAGTCATACCTTACATAATGAATCTCATTTCTTTGCTAGGTATAATAACGGTACTATTAGGAGCTACTTTAGCTCTTGCTCAAAAAGACATTAAGAGAAGTTTAGCCTATTCTACAATGTCTCAATTGGGTTATATTATGTTAGCTCCAGGGATAGGTTCTTATCGAGCTGCTTTATTCCATTTAATCACTCATGCCTATTCGAAAGCATTATTGTTTTTAGGATCCGGATCGATTATTCATTCAATGGAACCCATTGTTGGATATTCTCCAGATAAAAGTCAGAACATGGTTCTTATGGGTGGTTTAACCAAATATGTGCCAATTACAAAAACTACTTTTTTATTAGGTACACTTTCTCTTTGTGGTATTCCACCTCTTGCTTGTTTTTGGTCCAAAGATGAAATTCTTAATGATAGTTGGTTGTATTCACCGATTTTCGCGATAATAGCCTGTTCCACAGCAGGATTAACTGCATTTTATATGTTTCGGATGTATTTACTTACTTTTGAGGGGCATTTACACGTTCGGTTTCAAAATTACAGTGGCACTAAAAATAGCTCGTTCTCTTCAATATCTATATGGGGAAAAGAAGGACCGAAACCAGTTAACAAAAATGTACTTTTCTCAGTAATGAATAATAATAAAAAGGTTTCCCTTTTTTCGAAGAAGATATATCAAATTGATGGGAATATACGAAATCTGATGCGATCCTTTAGTACTCATTTTGACAATAAAGACACTTCCATGTATCCCTGTGAATCGGACAATACTATGCTATTTCCTCTACTTGTATTGGTCCTATTTACTTTGTTTGTTGGGTCCATAGGAATTCCTTTCGATCAAGTAGGAATGGATTTGGATATATTATCGAAATGGTTAACCCCATCCATAAACCTTTTACATCAAAATTCGAACTATTCCGTGGATTGGTATGAATTTGTGACAAATGCAATTTATTCAGTCAGTATAGCCTATTTCGGAATATTCATAGCGTCTCTTTTATATGGGTCTGTTTATTCATCTTTTCAGAATTTAGAATTAATTAATTCATTTGTTAAAATAGGTCCTAAGAGACTTTTCTTGGACCGAATAATA